CTGGCTGTTTTTGATATGATGGAATGGGTGGAACCAGATGTTATGACAGTAAACGTGGGATTCGCCGCGTCAATGGCATCTTTGATCCTGGCTGGAGGAGAAGCCCAGAAACGTTCGGCACTCCCTCACTCTCTGACACTGATGCATCAACCTTTTACTTCTTCGTTCAAGGGGCACTCGTTCGAGCTGCGCCTGGAAGCGGAAATCATGATGGCTCTGCGCGCGAGCGTCGGAAGGGCTTATGAAAAAAGGACGGGCCAAGCGTTAGGTCTTATACATAAAGACTTGGAAAGAGACTCTTTGATGACAGCAACAGAAACCAAAGCTTATGGAATTGTTGATGATCTAGGACGTCCAGATCTATTCAGAGTTCCCCATCTAAAGCGTAAAAATAGAAGGGGTGAAGATATAAGGCCTGAAGATAGAGGGGATGAAGATAGAAGGGGTGAAGATAGAAGGGGTGAAGATAGAAGGCCTGAAGAGGAAGAGATATGGAGTAACGGTAAAGATAGCTGGGGTGAAGATGAATATCCTTGGAGTCCAGAGTAATGAAAAAATGGATTTTGTGCAAATCCGTGATTTGAAATTCGATCTCCGAGTTTACTATTCTATTAACTAGAATAAATTCATAATCATCTGGTTAGGATCAATCTAAACCAGCCCATTATGTATATGATTCAACATGCCAACTATTAAACAACTTATTAGAAATACAAGACAGCCAATCCGAAATGTCACGAAATCCCCCGCTCTTCGGGGATGTCCTCAGCGCCGAGGAACATGTACTAGGGTGTATGTGCGACTCGTTTAGATCATGAGCTGACACAAAAAAAGCAAGAAAACCGCTTTCCAGTATGAATGATCAGTACCAGTGAATCGGATCGAGTGAAAGAAGGAACTCCATTCACTATCTAAAAATCAGCAAATCGATCCCTCTTTTGTGTAGAAAGTTTATGGTTTCCGTTGGTGCAAATCCAATCACCTGAATTTAAGATGAAAAGCAATTCTCCATTGGTAGCAAATGCTTATCCATTAAGCGGAGGAAATCTTATTGAAATTCAAAAAAAAACAGAAAAATGAAGTTCTCACTCGGTCAAGAACGGACTACGAGGGTCAGCTACCCAGCTAACTTTCCTAATTAAATACCGTTACTGTATAGGTGGGTCTCGTTGTGAAAGACCTGTTACTGGATCATTCATGGGGTAGAGCCAAAGAGTGTGGTGTGAACTATACAAGTTACCAATAACATTGATTAAATGAAATAGGAAATAAAGGCTCCGGTGTATAGAGAAGACCTCACCGTTTAAGAAGTAACCATAGAAACGATGGAACCCCACTATTTCTTTATCCATTTAATTTATATATAGTTCTTTTTTTTTATTGACTCGATTTTTGACACTTAGCAAAAGAAAATTTCTTATTTCTTTTGTATTTCGCAGTAAAATACTTAAAAAAAGAAAAATCGTGGTCGGGAAGGTTATAGTAGCCAAAGCCATTGGAATTTGTATTTTATACATTGGAAAAATCCGTTTGGTTATTAATAGACCAGGACGGGGAAAGGAATAACTGAAAGAAAGGAAATGAAATTGAAATTAAGTAGTTATTCGTCAAAGTTTGATTTCTTCAATGACCAGAACTAAACGCGGATATGGAGCTCGGAGACGTAGAACAAAAACCCGTCTTTTTGCATCAAATTTTCGAGGGGCTCATTCAAAACTTACTCGAACTATTTCTGAACAGACAACAAGAGCTTTGGTTTCGGCTCATCGGGATAGGGATAAGCAAAAGAGAAATTTTCGTCGTTTATGGATCACTCGGATAAACGCCGTAATTCGAGAAAGCAGAGTATCCTATAGTTATAGTAAATTAATACATGATCTCTACAAGAGACAGTTGCCTCTTAATCGTAAAATACTTGCCCAAATAGCTATATCAAATAGGAATTGTCTATATATGATTTCCAACGAAATCAGAAAAGAAGTAGATTGGAAAGAATACACCGGAATAATTTAAACGGAGTTCCCCGGAGAATGAACTCCGGGAGGTGGAGTCGAAATTACTATGAGAAAATAGGCTAAAGTAGTCAAACTGAATGAACACGTTCAATAAAAAAAATCTTTTTTTCCGCTTCGTTTTTTTTCTTACGACACGAGAATCAAATTTGGACTCTCGGATTTGTCGAACCAAACACCAATCCGCGTTTGAGTTCGGATTGGAATTCTGATTCAAGTGAACTAAATCTATTTCTTTCTGGTTCTAAGGCCAGTAGTTCTAGCGGTCGACTTGGTTCTTTGAAATTGTTTCTCATTATTGAGAAAAGGTAACAAAGATAAAATACGAGCTTGTTTTATAGCAATAGTAATTAATCGTTGTTGTTTCAAGGTCAATCTACTCACTCGCCTAGATAATATTTTTCCTTGTTCACTAATAAATCGAATAAGTAAACTCATGTTTCTATAATCAATTCGATCCCCCGGTTGAATCGGGGGCAAACGCCTACGAAAAGATCGCTTGGATTTAAGAAAAGGTCGCTTGGATTTAAGAAAAGGTCGCTTGGATTTATCCATGGTTTGTTTAGTTTATTTCTTATCCCGAAAATCCTATTTCTTAATTATCATTTTAACCCCAAATAGGATTAGTATTTATTTATTTCAATCCGTTCTATTTATATTTCAATATGTTCTATAGAATGTCATTTTTCCCCTTTGAAGTATAAAACAGACTTGGGTCGATCTATTTCTTTATTTCCCCATGAATCGTATGTTTGTAACAATAGGGACAGAATTTTCTCAATTCTAATGGATTAGGCGTATTGTGCCGGTTCTTTTGAGTAATATATCTGGAAATGCCCCTTGATACCTTCTTAACACCGTTTCGGATACAACTGGTACATTCCAAAATCACCGTTCCTCGCGCATCTTTCCTCTTCGCCATGAACCTCCTTTGGATTTTTGATTTACTTTACTCTTCTATTTTGATTCGAAACGCAGAAAAAGAAAGGAAGGAAAAAATAGAAGTTACTAACTAGAAATCCAAGTCTAAAAGATCAAAATCAATATCGTAATAATAAATCAAAGCAAAGCCATAGTAAATAATAAGTAAGACAATGATTTCGAAACTCTATTTCAACCCGAAGGACGGTATTTCAGTTAAAGATCTTTTATTCTTGCCCTAAACTCGCATTTCCTACTCTATCCCCATGCCTCTATTAGTAATATTCATTGAATTCGAATTTGAACCCGAGTCTCGCAGACGTTGAATCCACTTTTATTCTTTCTCTTTCGTCCCTTATTCTAAAAATTAGAAAAAAAAGAGAAAAAAGAGAAAAAGGGAGGAGGAGGAATTAGTTACAGATATTTGATTGTATCTCTAATCTTCTTCATTGCTTCCGATGTCAATAACTAGGATGAAAAAAAGGGGAATGTCAACGCATCCGGGAAAAAACGATTAATCTCTATCAATAGACCTGCCAAAGCCCCGAACCATAGGGTACTTAGTACTGGGGCCACGGAGAGATATGTTTTTAGATCTCGCATTGAAAAACCTCCTTTTTATTTATTGTAATACATAAAGATAATGCATATATGATCAGATGCATATGTAGTTAAGGGCCGCTTAGAGTTGTACACGGAATCCCTAATTCAAATTGAAATGTACAACGATCCATAAGATTTTCCTTTTCGTAAATTTAAAACAGAAAAAAAATACATCCCCTCTTAGCGAGTAGTTCCAAAAAATACTCATTTATTTTTATGATGGGTTCTGTATGTCGTATATCTAGAATAAGTCTTTTCCTTTTCTTATTATTCTATTATATGTTAATAGAGACCAAAAAGACGAAATGGGCAGAAAAATTGTGTTTCTCAATGGAGGAACTAGGGGTGTGGAAAACAAGACAGGAATTGTCTACAATGACACTGTAGAACAATTGAAGGGATGTGGCGCAGCTTGGTAGCGCGTTTGTTTTGGGTACAAAATGTCACGGGTTCAAATCCTGTCATCCCTACCTATTACTGCTCAAAGGCGCAGTAACGAGGAATCAATTGCGATCGATTCAAATTGCACGGAATCATTCATTTTTATGAAACTATAGAATAGATGCATCCAAAATCAATGGATTAGGGTTAGAAAAAGAATCCTTTTCTTTCTATTCTTTTCTATTCTGATAAGAAATAAGAAAGCGCTCTTAGTTCAGTTCGGTAGAACGTGGGTCTCCAAAACCCGATGTCGTAGGTTCAAATCCTACAGAGCGTGATTTTTTCTTCGTAGATTGAATTAGATTGAAATGGATTCAGTCACTTGCACAGCAATTCGAATTTGACCTCCTGTGAATTAAAGAAAGGAGGAGGCCAATCAAAAAAAGAAATGTTAATTAATCAAAGGTTCAACTGATCACCACGCCTGTATTGTAAATATGCAGTTACGAATAATCCAGCCAAAGTAATAGGAATTAGACCTAACACGATTCCAAACAGAAAAACTTCAATCATTTCCATTTTTTGAAAAGGAGAAAAAAGGGGAGGTAATATCTATACCTAAATATTAATCCGAATTGACGTGAATCTCAATGACCAAGAATTGACAATTGACGCGGTAAGGAACTATAGAATACACGGAATCTCACAGAAGGATTTCCTTTCTGAATTGTTTCTTTCAAATCGAAATTTTAAATAAGTCGTATCTTGCTCAGACCAACAAATAGAGCTGAAGTTATAGTTAAAGCCACTAGGAGAAAACCGAAATAACTAGTTATAGTAAGCATGAAGTGAAGGGGCTAAATGAGATGTGGTATTTTTATACATATGTTTTGAAAGCATTTACCTAAGTTTCCATTTTTCTAAAATAGAAGGATATACAAAAATCCCAATTGAAAGAATAAGTTCAATTGAAAATTTTGGATTCATCTATCATTATAATGATTATAGAGGGCACCAACAAAGATAAACTGACAGGCATCAAAAACGAAACTGATTCATCATTTCTAACATCTAGCCATTTCG